TTCACAATTTTTGTTGAACCGTATGCATCAAAAGGTGCCTGTACGGCTCCTAAGGAATAAAATTTTATCCTAATCAACCGACTTTATCGAGAAAGATTATTTTTTTTAGGCCAAGAGGTTGATACCGAAATCTCGAATCAACTTATTAGTCTTATGATATATCTCAGTATAGAAAAGGATACAAAAGATCTTTATTTGTTTATAAACTCTCCTGGTGGATGGGTAATATCTGGAATGGCTATTTATGATACTATGCAATTTGTGCGACCCGATGTACAGACAATATGCATGGGATTGGCCGCTTCAATAGCATCCTTTATCCTAGTCGGAGGAGCAATTACCAAACGTATAGCATTCCCTCACGCTTGGCGCCAATGAGTTTTTTTATTTTTGAGAAAAAAAATACTATGCCTTCGCCATCGGAAATATGAATTAGTTAAGTAATAATAGCATGGCACTTCGAATTCGATATGAAATTTTTTAGATTCAAAAAATTTAGATTATATATTGAAAGAGTAGTATGAGATAAGGAAGGGGTATTTCAAATGATATCTTACCTATTCGGGGACATCTCAGCGTCACAAACTTTGTTTTCACACCGGAAGCTTATTTTAAAAATTTATATAAAAAAAAAATACACTTTGGGATTGCTGAATCATAGACGGATCAAAAAAATGATATATAAAGCAACGGAACCATCATAGTATTTTTTTAACTCCTACAAAAAAGAAGGATGGTAATTGGATCATTTAGGGATCTGCGTATAATACAACCTATATTTTGTTTTCTTTCGCCGAAAGGAAAGGTCAAAAACGTAAATTCCATTGTGGAGCCGTATGCAATGCACAAAAAAAGCCTGTACGGTTATTCAATTTTCTCCGTTTTTTTGGTTATCGCGCCTCATTCTGCGAAATAGAAGAACCTTTTCTATTATATAATCAGGGTAATGATCCATCAACCCGCTAGTTCGTTTTATGAGGCACAAACGGGAGAATTTATCTTGGAAGCGGAAGAACTACTAAAACTTCGCGAAACCATCACAAGGGTTTATGTACAAAGAACGGGCAAACCTATATGGGTTGTATCCGAAGACATGGAAAGGGATGTTTTTATGTCAGCAACAGAAGCCCAAACTCATGGAATTGTTGATCTTGTAGCGGTTCAATAAAAAATAGGAGCGATTTCATGCAAATCTACAATTGCTACTTTTATGTCTTTTTAGATTAAAGGTTTAGTTTCATATTCTCTTCAATATCTTTTTTTTTTTTTTTTGAAGAGAATGTTGAAGAGAAGTAATTCAGAATTAGCCGGTTAGAACCCATATAAACCAGCCCATTATTTATATGATTCCGTATGCCAACCATTAAACAACTTATTAGAAATACAAGACAGCTAATCCGAAATGTCACGAAATCCCCAGCGCTTCAGGGATGCCCTCAGCGACGAGGAACCTGTACTCGGGTGTATGTGCGACTCGTTTAGATCATAGACGAAACGAAATTCTTTTTAAAATATAAAGGATCAGTACCTGTGAATAAAATAGAATGGAGGAACTCGATTAATTAGTTAAAAAAGATAAATCGTTCATATCTTCTATTTTGTCTGAAACTTATGGTTTACATTGGTGTTGGTGCAAATCCAATAAACTCTATTTTTTAGAAAACCCCCAATGATAACAAATGATTATCCATTAAGCGGGGGAAATTCCATTTTTTATTAAAAAGATTCTACTCTTGAAAAAAAGGACGGACTAACAGGGTAAACGACCAAATCAATTTTCAAAATGAAATACCGTTACTGTATAAAGTGGATCTCATTGTGAAAGACCTATTACTGGAATATTAATGGGGTAGAGCCAAAGAATGTGAATTGTACAAGTTACCAATAGTATTGCTTAATTAAAAGAAGGAGCTCCGGTGTATAGAGAGGACCTCACCGTTTTAGAAGTAACCATAGAAACGATGGAACCCACTATTTATCCATTTCTATTTACTACTTTTTGTAGTGATTCTATTTTTTTTATATCCAGTATCAAGGCAATTTCTCCTTTCAAAGCTCAAAGCAAAGGAAAATACCTAGCAAAAAATAGTGGTGGGGAAGGTTAGAGTAGCAAAAGCCATTGGAATTTTTTTTATACATTGGAATAATTCGTTTGGTTATTAATGACTAGTAAAGGGGAAAAGAATAACTAAAAAAAGAATTAGTTATTCATCAAAGTTTGATTTATTCAATGACTAGAATTAAACGCGGATATATAGCTCGGAGGCGTAGAATAAAACTTCGTTTATTTGCATCAAGCTTTCGAGGGGCTCATTCACGACTTACACGAACTATGACTCAACAGAGAATAAGAGCTTTAGTTTCGGCTCATCGGGATAGGGGTAAAAGAAAAAGAGATTTTCGTCGTTTATGGATCACTCGAATAAATGCCGTAATTCACGAAATGGAGGTATTCTATAGTTATAACCGATTCATACACAATCTGTACAAGAAGCAATTACTTCTTAATCGGAAAATACTTGCACAAATAGCTCTATTAAATAGGAGTTGTCTTTATACGATTTCGAATGAGATCAAAAAATAAGGGGATTGGAAGAAATCCACCAAAATATTTGAAATAGAGTTCTAAGGAGAATGAGCTCGGGGAAGGTAGAGTAGAAATTAGTATTAGAAAAAAAGTCGTCAAAACAAACCGAGGGTATATAGTCGAAAAAAAAAGAGTTATTCTTTTTCTTTTCAACGATTCTTTTCTTTTTTTTTTTTTTTTTATGACAGACACAGACGTAACAATCAAATTTTGATTCTTGGTTGGATTTGTCGAACAAAGTATTAACCTCTTTTTTAATTCCTTCAGATTGGAATTGTGATTCAATTGAAGAATAAGTCTATTTTTTTCTGGTTCTAAGGCTAGTAGTTCTAGGGGTCGACTCACCTCTTTCAAATTGTTTCTGATTATTAAGAAAAGGTAACAAAGATAAAATACGAGCTTGTTTTATAGCAATAGTAATTAATCGTTGTTGTTTTAAAGTAACTCTATTCACCCGTCTCGATAATATTTTTCCTTGTTCACTAATAAATCGACTAATTAAACTCATGTTTCTATAATCAATTCGATCCCCCGATTGGATCGGGGGCAAACGCCTACGAAAAGATCGCTTGGATTTAGTAAAAGGTCGCTTAGATTTATTCATAATTTTTTTATTCCTTATCTCTAAAATCCTATTTTAATCGGATCAAAATAAAAACGATTTCTATTTCTATTATTTATATATAGGATAGAGTTTCTATTTCTATTTTCTATATAGAATTAAGAATATAGGATTAGATTTCTTTCTATTGATTTATTTGTTTATATTTATATATATATAATAATATATAGATACTATCATTATTCCTCTTCTTAAAATAAAAGTTTATATACAAGCACTCAATTTGATCTATTTCTTGATTTCCCCGTGAATTGTATGTTTATAACAATAGGGACAGAATTTTCTCAATTCCAATCGACTAGGGGTGTTATGCCGATTCTTTTGAGTAATATATCTGGAAATTCCCGCTGATTCTTTCTTAATATCATTTCGAACACAACTGGTACATTCCAAAATAATTGTTACTCGAACATCTTTACCCTTGGCCATTAAACCTCCTTTGGATTTATGATTCACCCCAATCTTCTATTTTCATTTTAGGATCCAGAAAGAACAAGAACAAAAAAAATAGAAGCTGTTAACTAAAAAAAATTTCGGAAATATTTCGTTGCAATCAATATTAATTAGTAATAAAAAAAAAGAAAATAATAAGCAATACAAATATTTTTTGAAAACTATATTTAAAATCTTTGTTCTTTGTACAGTATTTTTTTAAAGTATCTCATAGGATACTCTTTCCCTAGCAACACTTTTTCCGTTCTATTACTAATTTAATTGGATCCTGAACCCTCGTTTTTATGACCTCTCGTCCCCCCCCCTTTTTTTCTCATTTTTTTTAGAATTAATTAGAAAAAAAAGGGGGGGGGGATTAGTCCCCGATCGTTGATCGTATCGCTAAATTTTTGCACCCTTTCTGATGTTAATAACTAGAATGAAAAAAAGGGAAATGTTAATGCATCTGGAAATAAACGATTAATCTCTATTAATAAACCTGCTAACGAACCGAACCATAGAGTACTTAGTACCGGTGCTACGGAAAGATATGTTTTTAGATCTCGCATTTGAAATCCTCCTTATTTCTTCTTTATTGTATTACATTATATATAGTAATATATATAACTACAGATGTACATGGAGTTAAGAAGGTCTTGTATTTGTATACGTAACCCCCCCATTTTCAAAATTAGAATTAAAATATTATCTACTAGAACGATCTTATAGATTCCATTTGAAAATGGAAACGCCTATTTATGTAAAATGGAAATTGAGAGAATTCTCGTAAAAAAAAGTAATTTTGTTAATTATATATATATATATGTTTGTTATCTGATATGAGAAAAAAAAAGAAGGATGTGGAAAACAAGACAGGAATTCTCTACAATGACACTGTAAACCAATTGAAAGGGATGTAGCGCAGCTTGGTAGCGCGTTTGTTTTGGGTACAAAATGTCACGGGTTCAAATCCTGTCATCCCTACCTATTACTACTCTTCTGAGCAGTAACGAGGGATCTATTTTAGATCTATCTTTTTTTAATAAAATTGGACATACAAATAATTCTTAAATTTCTGATATACTATGATATAGTATATACGTACAAAATTGATTCGGGTTAAAGAATGTCTTCTTTCTAGCCTTTTCGTTTTTTAGAAAAAAAACAAGAAAAGCGCTCTTAGTTCAGTTCGGTAGAACGTGGGTCTCCAAAACCCAATGTCGTAGGTTCAAATCCTACAGAGCGTGATGTCACTCTTGTTTATTAGATTGTGTCAAAATTCCACTGTTCGCAAATAATTGAGCCGCAATCTGAATTAGACCTCCCGCATATGAAAGCAAGAAGGAGGTCAGTCAAAAA